AATTGAATTGCAATTAAACTCGGCCCAATCTTTTACTAAAAGGATTGAGCCGAATACAAGGATTCTATTGCATGTATTTTGAATAAATACATATATCTTTTATCTTTAAATATAGAAGATTTGAAATAGAAATCTAAGACTCAAATGTTTCTATTGTTGTCTTGGATCCACAATTAAACCTATGGATCCTTAGGATTGGTATATTCTTTATATATCCTGTAGTTTCCCTGAATCAAGCGAAGTATCACAAACCTTTCGACCCATCCTGTATATTGTCTTTTTCGTTCCGTGTTGGAATAGAACCTTAATTTATTACTTGTTATTAGTTAGTTATTAGATGAGATTTTACGAAAAAATTCTTTCTAGGCGAGAACAAATATTTCTTTTTTTGTTCGGTGCGAAGACATAGGAAAAGCCACTTTTTAGCATTCTATTAAATATTTCATTTAGAATGAAAGGGGATTTCATCATATTCATATATAGTGAAGTCTTCCCCCCGGATTCCCACAAAACAAAAGAGAATTCTTTTTCACACTTCCTATTAGTAGTGATTGAATTTCTATGCTTAGTCTGATAGGAAATAAGATATTCAAATCAAAATAAAGAATTGTGGATCGAATGACTATTCATCTATTGTATTTTTATGCAAATTAAGGGGCAAGAAAACTCTATGGAAAGATGGTGGTTTAATTCGATGGTATTTAAGAAGGAGTTAGAACGTAGGTATGGGATAAAGAAATCAACGGAGAATCTTGGTCCTATTGAAAATACTAGTGAAAGTGAAGATCCGAATAGAAAGGGTAGGGCTAAAAACATTCATAGTTGGAGGGGTCGTCACAATTCTAGTTACAGTAATGTCGATCATTTATTTGGCGTCAAAGACATTCGGAATTTCATCTCGGATGATACTTTTTTAGTTAGGGATAGTAATGGAGACAGTTTTTCTATCTATTTTGATATTGAAAATCAGATTTTTGAGATTGAGAACGATCATTCTTTTCTGAGTGAACTAGAAAGTTATTTTTCTAGTTATCGTAATTCTAGTTATATGAATAATGGATCTACGAGTGAAGATTCTTTATACAATCCTTCCATGTATGATACTCAATCTAGTTGGAATAATCACATTACTAGTTGCATTTTCAGTTATCTTCAGTCTCAAATCTGTATTGATACGTCCATTGTAAGTGATAGTAGGGACAGTTACATTTCTAGGTGCGTTTTTGATAAACGTAGAACTAGTAGTGAAAGCGGTAGGTTTAGTATACGAACCCGCGCGAAGAGTAGTGATTTAACTCTAAGAGAAAGGTCTAATGATCTCGATGCAACTCAAAAATACAGGCATTTGTGGGTTCAATGCGAAAATTGTTATGGATTAAATTATAAGAAATTTTTGAAATCAAAAATGAATATTTGTGAACAATGTGGATATCATTTGAAAATGAGTAGTTCAGAAAGAATCGAAGTTTTGATCGACCCCGGTACTTGGGATCCTATGGATGAAGACATGGTCTCTCTGGATCCCATTGGATTTCATTCGGAGGAGGAGCCTTATAAAGATCGTATTGATTCTTATCAAAGAAAGACAGGATTAACTGAGGCTGTTCAAACAGGCGTAGGTCAACTAAATGGTATTCCCGTAGCAATTGGAGTTATGGATTTTCAGTTTATGGGAGGTAGTATGGGATCCGTAGTCGGAGAGAAAATCACCCGTTTGATTGAGTACGCTACCAATCAAATTCTACCTCTTATTATAGTGTGCGCTTCGGGGGGGGCGCGCATGCAAGAAGGAAGTTTGAGCTTGATGCAAATGGCTAAAATATCGTCTGCCTTATATGATTATCAATCAAATAAAAAGTTATTGTATGTATCAATACTTACGTCGCCTACTACTGGTGGGGTAACAGCTAGTTTTGGTATGTTGGGAGATATCATTATTGCCGAACCAAATTCCTACATTGCATTTGCGGGTAAAAGAGTAATTGAACAAACATTGAATAAAACAGTACCCGAAGGTTCACAAGCGGCTGAATATTTATTTCAGAAGGGCTTATTTGACCTAATCGTACCGCGTAATCTTTTAAAAAGCGTTCTGAGTGAATTATTTAAGCTCCACGCCTTCTTTCCTTCTAATTCCAATTCAATCAAGTAGAGCGCACTAAGTTCAATTATTTTATTTGTAGCAAACAGGCGGATAACTCTTTTTTTTTTTACCTAGATTCCCGATTACTAATTAAGAAAGCTCTATCATCATCAACAAGATAAAAGCGTGAGTTCTTCCTTTCGTGAAATTAGGCAAATAAAACGAATTTCGTCTTACGTATATAATCAAATTCAAATATAGAAAAGATAGATATATAATATAGTTTTGTATCTTTCTCCATCTCCCGAAAATCCCATTTTCACTAAAAATCCCGGTTGTATCGCATTCTAACGAATCTTTCGATAATTTGTAAGAAACTCTTTCTTTATTAAATTAGAAGGCAAGAAGAAAATACAA